AATTATAAAAACTCTCTCGATTCTTATTTACTTGGAATGGTGATCCATAAATATATGGGTCCCTCTTATTTTCATAATTAATAGATCTATAAGATAAAAGATTATATCTATAGTATTTTTGAAAATTCTCATTTTGATTTGGTAATGAATATACTTCGTAATCGTTTTGTTTTTTGTAATGAATTAATAGGTCTTTTTCATATGAATTCTCTTTGTTTAAATCTTGATTTTGAATTGTACGACATTTATTGATTCTATTTTTCCATTTTGCTGCTATTAATCTAGACCATCTAATCTGAGATAAATGGTATTGATAATGACCTCTTAACCAGTTTTTCCATTGATTTATTCCAGAATTCCGAAGTTTCTTATGTCTTAATTCATAATGAATTATTCCTTGTTTTCCAAAATAATCTTTTATTGAAGTCTTAAGAAAAAAAGACGGTCCGTGATATTGAAGAATAGATCTTAACTTATACAAGTTAAGAACTTGTGTTTGTGATATTTTGTAAAATACATATGCTTGTGACAAGGAGGATAAGTCAAAAAAATTCTGTGAATTCTTATTACTAATATTATAAAGTGACTTTTTTATAGTCGAAATAAAATGAATTTTATTTTGATTTGTTTTATTAATTCTTTTTTTATTTTTTTTATTATTGTAAATGGATTTATCAATCGTTTTTTTTGTTGATTCAACAAAAAGTTGTATATTAATTCTGGGAATATTAATAATAGATAGAAGGATATCTGCGTATATCCTTTCAGTGAAAAATTTTATAAAATAATGTAATTTACGGATTAATCGAGTATTTCTTCTTTTTAATATTTGCCAATTTGGTGATTCGAATCTTTTAGCATTATAACTTGTTTTATTAGGACTATCATTTATTTCTGGAGTCACTTTTTTTTTATTTTTTGTAATTCTTTTTATTTGATTTCTGATTATGCTTGTTCTATCAGTCAGATCTTTCATTTTTTTTTCTGTCAGTAAAAAATTTGTCCAATATGTAGATTGAATTCGACTAAAGGATTTATGAATTATATGATTGCGGGTTATAGAATCTTTTTCTTTTTTTTTTTTAGTTTCGCTTGATTTATATATTTCTCTCAATCTAAATAATAGAATTGGATTTACTTTTGAGAGTTCTTTTTTTATTTTTTTTAAAAACGGAATGCCCTTGATAATCCATTTTTTTGTTTTTTTTGAGATATTTAGAAATTTTGTTCTTTCTTTTAAAACTTTTAGAAATATAAAATACTTTTTTTTCAATTTTCCAATTTTTTTTTCGAGTTTCTTAAAAATGGGTTCAAAAAAGGAAGGCCGTTTTTGGGGAGAACCAAAAGGAAGTTCAGCTTCCATTCCCCAAACCGTTAAAAAAAAAAAATCATCTTTTTGTCCTTTCTTTTTGATTCGATCTATATGAGAGGACCGTAGCTTAGATCTGTGCCAGGGTTTCAGACAGAAAGGAAATAGCATCTTTATTTGAATACCGTCTATTAACCAATTTTTCGGAAATTCTGTTTCTGATAATTGAACACCATTATAGGTGCATTTAACATGCATTTCTTTATTCCATTCATTTAAATCCTCAGACCACTCAGGAAATTGTAATAATAGCATACGGCCAATATTTTTAGCTATTATCAATGACGGTAATATAATATATTTTCTAAGAATCGATTGAGTTATTAACATGGAACCTCTTATTACTTGAGCAAATGGAATGGTATCCCAGGCTTCTGCGACTTCTATCCGCGCTTTCTCTTTTCTTTTGTTCTCTTCTTTTTTGTCCTTTTCCTTTTTTTCCCTTTCTTTTATTTCTTCTTCTGTGTAATCTGAAATTTTGAATTCTGCTCCCTTTCCTATACAATTTCTAAAAATGAGTTTTATCAGTTCGGATATATCAAAAAAAAAAGGGTGTGATTTGTCTATTCTGTCCAAAAAAAGCGGAGAATGTGCATTTGCTTGAAAAAGTTCCCAAATAACTGTTTTACATCTTTGGGCTCGCATTGAACCTTTGATTATGTCTCGACGAAAATCAGATTGTTGCGAATATCGTATCAAAGCTACTTCGTCTCTTTTATTAGAATTATTAGTATCCTTATTATTAGGATCGGTATTTCCCCGGTTATCAGTAAAAATCACTACACGTTTGGCTTTTCTTGAACGAATCTTATAATCTATTGGTACTTCTTCTTCACTTTCTCCTTCCTGTTGTTCTAATTCGTTGATTAATTTGTATGACCATCGAGAGACTTTTTTACTGATTTCTTTTATTCCAATAGATTTTTTTTTTTTTTTTTGATCATTAAGATCACTTCTAATTGCATTGAATAAAAATTTTGTTTTATTTTCGGAATCCATTCTTCCTTGTTCTGAAAATAAAGAAGATCCTTTCAAATTCAAATTTGATTTAAGTTCACTGATTAAAGTCAAGAAATAACTCATTTTTGTTGATAATGGGTTGTTATCAAATATATCTGTTTTATCTTTAAA